ACTGTTTCTTTTTAAGAACTAAAAATATTTGTGCCAAAATAACAGATGCCAAGAAGACCAAAAGACCTTGGACACGTAATGGATCTTGAAGTACTATTTCGGCATCTCCCTGACCAAATCCACCCACATTAGGATTACTCGTTAATGGTTGATCAAATTTGATGGATTCACCCTCTGAAACAAGAATTTCTGGTCCTGGAGGGATAATATCAACCACTTGACGTCCATCCGATGGATCTGTTATGATTATTTCATATCCCCCTTTTTCTTTTCGTATAATTTTGCTTACTATGCCCGTTCCTGTAGCATTATAAACTGTATTGTTACTCTTGCTTCCGTCGGGATAAATCTGACCCCTTCCCCTATTTCCTCCTACATATATAGGATATTTTAAGAAGTGAACATCTTTCTTAGTAGCGGGGTCGGGGGAAAGAATAGGAAAGGTGATTTCACTATATTTCTGGCCGGGGACAGGCCCTATTACAAGAATATTTTTTTTATTAGGGCGGTAGCTCTGAAAAGACAAATTTCCTATCTTTTCTTTCATCTCGGGAGAAATACGATCGGAAGGAGCTAATTCAAACCCCTCCGGTAAAATAAGAACAGCCCCCACATTCAAACCCCCCTTCTTACCGTTAGCAAGGACTTGTTTCACTTGCTTATCATAAGGAATTCGAACAACTGCTTCAAATACAGTATCAGGAAGTACTGCTTGTGGAACCTCAATATCCACAGGCTTATTAGCTAAATGACAATTGGCACATACAATACGCCCAGTCGCTTCTCGTGGATTTTCATAACCCTGCTGTGCAAAAATGGGATATGCACTTGAAACGGGTGCCCGAGTTATGATATATATCATGAGCGATACGGAAATAGATCGAGTAATATGTTCCTTTATCCAAGAAAAAGTATTTATAGTTTGCATGGTCTAATCATTGGTCTGAAAATTTCTACAATAAATTGGGTAGGTCGATAGTATAGTTTCCTATCCACGATTCTGCTACTTATTGGAATCATTTTACTGGAATACTATAGTATAAAAATAGTATGAAAACCCCCGGATAGAATGTTTTTAATACTTATGTAGAACTACAAAGTAAGAAACGTTCTAATTGGATTAATATTGGTGGATCATTTATCAATCATTCATTGAATGATAAATAACTACAAGTGATGGAGATACACGATTTAAATAATGAAAAATCCAATATTTAAAAATAGTATCGAGAATAACCGGAAAAGTGGAAACAAGACCAGATATAATTTGATCATTATGACCAAATCCAAAATCTTTGTACACAGAACCAATCATTAGTTCCCAGCCGTGGGGTGAATGAAATCCGATACATAAATCGGTTAATAAAAGAATCGAAAAGGCTTTTACTGTATCACTTAAGTTATATAGGAATTCCTGAGCCCAAGAGTTGAGAATAACAAGTTCTTCATTAACTAAAATCGAATAACCACTTAGAATAACAAAACAGATTATATTTGTCGAGAAGTGTAAAATTGTATGGATACGATCCTCGTTGTGTATCTTGATTAATTGGATCGTTTCTTTGTGAATTCCTATAAGAAACTTTTGTAGATATGTCTCCGAGTATTCCTTGATCATTTCTTCCAAGAGGAGGATTTCATCTAATTCTATGAACTTTGCTAGAATACTTTTTTCTTGAATATCATTCAAAAAAATTTCGGATTGGCCGATATTCGCCCAATTAATAACCCAAGATTCCATACTTTTAGTAAATGAGAGAGAAATACACCAGGGCAGAAATACTATAGATGCAAGATACAAAAGAGGAGTGAATGCTTTCTTTTTTGCCATTTTTCGCCTGTTAATTAAAAATTAACCCACTCCATTTGTCGACTTTATATGATCGAATCTTTCAAACATGAGTTGTAGACAAGGCATCAAACCTATGAATCTATTTTATTTGTGATTTTATTTTGAATCTAGAAAGAATACAGAAATAGACTAAGACTCCACTTCGAATTCGACTGAAGAAATAATACAAAATAGTGTTGCCAAATATCTCAATTCATCAAATTCCAAACAAGTGTCTCCTTTCGATGAATGGCCGAAAGAAGTACTTTAAGGAATGAATATTATTGAGATTTTGAGACGAAAGAACCCCTGATTCTATCAAAATATCCAATATTTCAAAAAAAAGTCCAACGATTCCCCATAGTCAAGAATAGAATAATTGAGAGAAAGATATTGTGATGGTCAAAAAAATGAGCGGCAAAACAAGACAGAAACAGGCCAGTTATCATTATTAAGAAAACCCATTATTGGGTAGTAAAGAACACAAATGAAAGGATAAAAAGTCGATTGAAAAAAAAAGAATTTACAAGATATCGTTTATCTGCATCTGTTTATCTGCATCTGTTTATCTCCATCTAAAGTATCACTTAGTTATAGAAAAAACAGGATTCTTGCGTTTTTTTCCTCCTGCTGAGAAAGCATTCGTTCTTCAGCCCATCAAAATTAAAATACTTCAATTGGTACGCGCAAGAAATAGGCCAATTCCGCGGCTTTTTGTTCAATTTCTCGTGGAGTCAAATTCTCATCAGTACGAGTCAACGGAACAGCCCCCCGGCCTCTGATATCCATATAAAGGACAGGACGAGCATAAATACCCTCTTTAACTTCTATTCGAACGGATTGAATATCTTTTATAAGGAATCGGAGGAATATGCGACGATTTTTTCCAGGAAATCCCCAACGAAAAATACACACTATTCCTTCCTTTCTATCGAATCGATCATAACCACTACCTACATTCCAGGAGATTGTGCACCACAAATAGGAACTAATAAAGAGACCCGCGATCCCGTAGAAAGACATCACGATCCCCTGTGGAAAAAAAATGATTTGCTGAGACGGGACAAAAGATATCAAATTTCTACCAAGAAAACTGGAAGTTCCAACCAACAAGAATCCTAATGAACCTAAAAAAACGATAAGGGCCCAGCAAAAATTACTTAGTTTTCGAGACCCCGTTATAAGTTCTATCCATATATGTTCTGATCGCCAACTCATACTTCATCCGATTGCATTTTATTGAAATTGAGAGAATACCCCAAATGATTTTGACTTTACTTTATTTTGTTTCCGAATGAACTTTGATTAACTAGCACTAGTTTGGTGTGAACTAGCACTAGTTTAATGGAAACTTTTAGGGGTAATTCATCAAATTTGTTTAGATCTAAAATAATAACATACCCCTCGTATAATCCCAATATACATATTGATATAGATCGACCCACTTTACATTTTAGGCATCCGGCGATCCTGATCTATTTGAAACTGGCTAGAATTCAGTTACCTATAGATCATTTTCTGCAGGCATAAGAGCTTTTTCCTTTATGTTCGGCAGAAATCACATGTTCTACCATATTTTATTTTCCGAAATAAATATCTATGTTATGCTACAAGTCTAAGTTTCAAAAAAAAAAACGAATGAGATTGCGTCCCCTCAGATCTAAACAATCTTGTTTTTTTGAACATGAAGAAATAAAGAAGCCATTGCAATTGCCGGAAATACTAGGCCTACTAAAGGCACAAAAATAGAGGGAAAATTGAAAGTTGTCATAAAATGGGGTACCTCGGTTTATTATTTGTACCTGTTCTTATTTTTTTTAATATCATATTTTATATTTATACTAATTATAATTAATAATTGTAATTATTATAAATTCGTAGTTATTATTAATTAATTCAATTTGAAAATTTTTAATTAGAGATATTAGTATCTAAGTGAGTATATAGAATAAGTAAAAAGTCCAAGGAATGTAGAACTAAATAAATGGACTTATTCATCTGTCTACATGAAAGATACATATGATAATCCATTTTATTTTTCTTCGTTTCTTTGTGTTTTGTTCTTGTCTTCGAATTTAATAAAGAAAGCGTTATCCGCAACTTTTGATTTTTTCTACAATTAGATCTTAATCTTAGGTCGCCAAAGAAAACTCCCTTTTTAGTTACTTTGATTCCGATAAGCTAAGATTCGGATAAGCTAACTACTTGTTTGCTACAAATAAAAAAATTGAACTTAGTGCACTCTACTTGAGTGAATTGGAATTCAAAGGAAAGAAGGCGTGGAGCTTAAATAACTCACTCAGAATGCTTTTCAAAAGATTGCGCGGTACGATTAGGTCGAATAAGCCCTTCTGGAATAAATATTCAGCCGCTTGTGAACCTTCGGGTACTGTTTTATTCAATGTTTGTTCAATTACTCTTTTACCCGCAAATGCAATGTAGGAATTTGGTTCGGCAATAATAATATCTCCCAACATACCAAAACTAGCTGTTACCCCACCAGTAGTAGGAGATGTAAGGATTGATACATAGAATAACTTTTTATTTGATTGATAATCATATAAAGCAGACGATATTTTAGCCATTTGCATCAGGCTCAAACTCCCTTCTTGCATGCGCGCTCCCCCCGAAGCGCACACTATAATAAGAGGTAGAAATTGATTTGTAGCGTACTCAATCAAACGGGTGATTTTCTCCCCGACTACGGATCCCATACTACCCCCCATAAACTGAAAATCCATAACCCCAATTGCTACGGGAATACCATTTAGTTGACCTATGCCTGTTTGAACAGCCTCAGTTAATCCTGTCTTTCTTTGATAAGAATCAATCCGATCTTTATAAGGCTCCTCCTCCGAATGAAATCCAATGGGATCCAGAGAGACCATGTCTTCATCCATAGGATCCCAAGTACCGGGATCGATCGAAACTTCGATTCTTTCTGAACTACTCATTTTCAAATGGTATCCGCACTGTTCACAAATATTCATTTTTGATTTCAAAAATTTCTTATAATTTAATCCATAACAATTTTCGCATTGAACCCACAAATGCCTGTATTTTTGAGTTGCATCGAGATCACTAGACCTTTCTCTTAGAGTTAAATCACTACTCTTAGTGCGGGTTCGTATACTGGACCCCCCACCTTCACTACTAGTTTTACGTTTAT